ATGACCTCGTAACCAGTTTTTCCATTGATTCGTTCCAAAACTTTCAAGTTTAGTATGCCTTAATTCGGAATGAAACATTCCTTGTGTTACAAAAGAATTCTTTATTGCAGTCGTAAGAAAACAAGATGTTCCACGATAGTCAAGAATGGATCTTAACTTATACAAATTAAGAACTCGGCTTTGTGATAATTTGTAAAATAAATATGCTTGCGACAAGGAGGATAAGTCAAAAAAAAGATGTGAATTTTCCTTACTATTCTTACTATTGTAAAGTGCCCTTTTTAGAGTCGAAATAAAGTGACTTTCTTTTGGATTTTTTTTTTTTTTTATTTCAGGGTTTGTTTCATTATTGTAACTGTATTTATGGAATAAAAGAATGTTTGATTCAAGAACAAGTTGTGTAGGAATTCTGGCAATATGAATGATCCATAGAAAGAAATCTATGTATATTTTTTTAATGAAAATTTTTAGAAAAAAATCTAATTTATAGATTAATCGGGTGCTTCTTCTTTTTATTTTTAATATTTGCCAAATATTTTTTGGTGATTTTACATTATAACTGGTTGTGTTAGGACTACTTTTTTTTCTTGGCGTTACTTTTTTTTTTTCTTTCGTAATACTCTTTATTTTATTTCTGATTGTACTTGTTCTATCAGTCATATTTTGAATTTTTTTTTCTATCAGTAAATAATTTGTCCCATCTCTAAAGTTCATTTTACTAAAGGAATCATGAATTGTCTGATTGTTGATTATAGGATCTTTTTCTTGGGTAGTTTCAATGGATTCATACACTTCTCTCAATCTAAATAATTGAGTTGGATTTCCTTTTGAGAGTTCTTTTTTTATTCTTTTAATAAAAGGAAATAAACCTTTTTTGATAACCCCCTTTTTTGTTTCTTTTGAGTCTTGTAGAATATTTTTGGTTTTTTCTTTTAAAATTCTTAGAACTTGAAAATTATTCTTTTTCATCTTTCGAATTTCTTTTTTTACTTCCTTCAAAATAGGCTTAAAAAAGGAATATTTTTGGTGGGTAGAACCAAAAGGAAGGTTAGTTTGCGTTCCCCAAACCGTTAAAAAACAAAACTTTTTTTGTTCTTTCTTTAGTTCTTTATAAGAAGAAAAAGGGGACCGCGACTTAGATTTGTGCCAAGGTTTCAAATAGAAAGGAAATACTATTTTTATCTGAATACCCTCTTTAAACCAATTTTTCGGAAGTTCTAGTTCTGATACTTGAACACCATCATAAGTACATATAATATGCTTTTCTCTATTCCACTCCTGGAAATCCTCAGTCCACTCGGGGGGTTGGGACAATAAGATACGTCCTATATTTTTAACTATTATCAATGAGGATAAGAAAATATATTTTCTAAAAATTGATTGAATTATTAAAATAAAACTTCTTATTGCGTGCGGATATGGAAGGAAATCCCAGGCCTCCGTGATTTTTAGGAACGCTTTTTCCTTTATTTTGTTCTCCTCTTCTTCCTTTTCTCGTTGGTTCTCCTCTTCTTCCTTTTGTCTTTTTTTTTGTTCTTCCGTATAATCTTTGAATTCTGGGCCTTTACCCATCCCATTTTTAAAAATCAATTTCATCTGTTCGGGTATATTCAAAGAAAAAAGGAAGGATTTTTTGATTCTGTCCAAAAAAAGCGGGGAATGCGCATTTGCTTCAAACAGTTTCAAAATAACAGTTTTGCGCCTTTGGGCACGTATAGACCCCTTGATTAATTCTCGACGAAAATCAGATTCTTCCGAATAGTCTCTAATACGCACCCAGTTTTTGGCACCAGCCTTGCGACTACGTCGTTTGGCAGGCTTATAAAGCATTACACGGTCACTTTTTCTTGAACGTATATGATAATCCATCGGTAGACCTTCGTGAGCTTCGCCCGACAGGAATTGCAACTCGGTAATAAGTTTGTATGACCATCGAGGGACTTTTTTACTTATTTCTTTTATTACAAATTTTTTTCTTTTTTGACCATTAGGGCTAGTTAGAATTGTATTCAATAAAAATTTGTAAAATTTTGCTCTTTTTGCTGAACCAATCCTTCCTTGTTCTTTTTCTGAAAATAAAGAGAGGCCCTTCAAATTTAAACTCGATCCCGATTCTCTATCAAATTTACTGATTAAAGTAAAGAAATGACGATTTTCCGTTGAAAAAGTTTTTTTATCAAATCGGTCTATTTTCTGTTCAAACTCTTGGTAATCAGTATCCGGAAGAAGGATACTATGAATCTTATTAATTTCCATTGTCTCTATGAAATTTTCTAACGAAATTTTTTTTATGATTGACGGTGAAAATTTTTTTTTGATTGTTCCACGATATGACCCATTCAAAATGGGATCATACATTTTAGGCAAGTAATCTTTTCTAGTCTTATCATTACACAATCTAGTACTTTTTTCGAGTATATCCAGAGAAAAAAATCCCGTATCTAGAGCCTCAATTCTATTTAAAAACTCGTTGTTTAAGTTGTTATTTTTCTGTTGGTTA